AATAAATTTCCTATTATTAAATTAATATATTGTATTGAATTAAATACATATTAGTTAATTAAATTAAATACATATTAGTTAATTAAATATTAAATAATATGAGACTCGAAATGAAAGTACCCTTCTCGCATACATTCCCCATTACGTTGTCGGAACAAAAATATTGCATGTATCAATATGGATGGAAATATTTAGTACATGAAATAGCGATTTGCTAGATATATAAATAGATATATAAGATATAACTAATAAAACGGATCTTGTGTTCTGGAATTGGAATCAAAGAAAGATATTTAAAATGGCTCATATGTTGTGACATGGAATAAATGTTTCTCGGTAAAGGAAGGGAATAGTAATTTATTCATTCCTAATTTATTCCTATAGAACGTCTAGGAACAAGAAGATTAAATCGGATATATCGACAGATTCCCGCGTAGTCCAAAGAAAAAAAAGATCCAATTTCATCTCTATCGAATTTTAATATCAGAATAGTGGATATAATTATGATGCAATGGGTTAGGTCCACTTACTTTTTATTTTGTTGATTTCTAATCGATTTAATTGGAATAATGGAAAATAGGAAAGGAATAGTAATATTTGAAGATTTAACGAGACGACTTATCCTTACATTCATTATAATATTTAATATAATATTTATAATATAATAATTTAATATAATATTTATAATATAATAATTATATTATTTATTTAATAATATATTTAATTTATTAAAATAGCAAATTTATAACCATACTATAATTAATTATAATGTTATAATTTTGATTATATATTAAAATATTAAATTATACGGTTTGTTACTTTTTTTTTATTACTTTATTACAAAGATCAACAATATCTTTAATATCTTTATTCGCACTTCAAATATGAATACTACTGCCGGAGTTTTATGATTTATGAAAAAATCAAAGCCCCTTATCGGATTTGAACCGATGACTTACGCCTTACCATGGCGTTACTCTACCACTGAGTTAAAAGGGCTTGTTTGATCCAATTCCTGAATAAAGACACTATGAGTTTAGTATATATACTTATTATAATAGATGTACATAGATATATCTTATAATAAGTATAAGGGTTCATTCAGGAATGAAAAATTTTCTTTATCCAGTAAAAGTAAATTAAATAATTTAATATAATTTAATATAGAGTATATAATATAGGTAAAATAAAACGGTTTATTGATATTGGATTTGATAAATATCAATACAATGAATTGTTTCAAGACTATCCTAATTGACATCATAACTAAATTCATTTGAGTGATACATGTATCCACTAATTTAACATAGATCCAAGATATTTCATTGAATCATTGATAAAGAGATTCGGATAAAGAGATTCGGCGTGGCCTTTGAACCAAACTTTTATCGAAAAAAATTGTATAGAAAGAATCGTGAAAGACGGAAAGATCCTTCGTATCGAGTCATACCATTCCATTATATTGACAATTTTAAAAAACTATTCATACTATGAACATAGTATGATGGCGGTCGTGCAAGTCTGCCCCCATCGTCTAGCGGTTCAGGACATCTCTCTTTCAAGGAGGCAGCGGGGATTCGACTTCCCCTGGGGGTAGGGTACTACGAAAGGAAGTTGATCGTGGATTATCAATAAGCCTGGAATTGATTCTTCCTGGGTCGATGCCCGAGCGGTTAATGGGGACGGACTGTAAATTCGTTGGCAATATGTCTACGCTGGTTCAAATCCAGCTCGGCCCAATAATTTGCCGATCCGCCATGAAATGATATAATATAACCCATTTGTTGCTCTCCAGAAATGCCCGATCCCCCAATCCCAATACGGAAGAAATCCATTTTATGATATATCTATACCACTATTTATTTACTCTCTTTTTACAAGAAATTCTGATCTTGCTAATGATCTAGATTCATATCAGGATCCGTAACTATAAAGTAAAGTTTAAGGAAAAGAGTAAATAAAAAAAAAAGTTTTTTGATTGAACGAGTGATTATCCAATTGATTTGGCAATAACGAAAGGATTACTAGTAATACCGGCTGCTCTCACTAAAGTACATATACATATGGGTATCGATATATCACACTCGCAGCTCTGTTACAACACGCCAATTCTAATCGAAATTGAAAGGGTTAGAATGAAATCATAAAAATATGTATACTTTATTTTATTATGGTATTTACTTGGGATTGTAGTTCAATTGGTCAGAGCACCGCCCTGTCAAGGCGGAAGCTGCGGGTTCGAGCCCCGTCAGTCCCGACGAATCCAAATCCAATAAAAAACTATATCAATTCATCTCTCTATTTTTTGTGAAAAGAAGTCCAAATAACATAATTTCATTCCCAACAGCGATCCCTCTTCTTTTTTTCTTTTTCGTTTCACATTTATCATCAACCAAATGGGGGAATTTCCATTTCTTCGACTAGTACCGATTCGATTGATGGGAGAGAGGCATATGTGGATTAGTACAATTATTATATTATTAGCATCAGATTCAGGATTCCACGGGATACCGTACTGTACTGGGTCTGGCTTTTTCAATTACTCCCGATCTGTGAAATATGAAATAGAGTAGAGTATGTTTCCCGGGAGTACATACATAAATGGAATTTGTACAATGTAAAATAAATTGAACATAGTTACTGTGTATAGAATAGTATAGAATACTTTTTTTTTTAAGATTAAAATAAAAGTATATCCTTTTCGGGCCCTATTTTGTGTAACCTCAATTTCAAATTTTACTAATTTGAAATAATCTATCTCATTCAAATTTCGCATTGAGCTTTTGATATATGCGTCCCATTCCTAATCCAATGAAAGAGGATATTCAAAAAATAAAGATCAAACAAGGATCACTTTTTTATTAGCGAGGTAATGAATTTTTTTTTTTTTTTTTTATTTTTTTATAAAGGTTTTTCCTTGAAAGAACAAACTTTTTAAATTTATATATAAATATATAAAAAAATAGTTAATTTGATGGAATATTCGATTTTTTTATACCGGAATTTGTACTCGTCTTTATCATACTTCTTTTGTTTTCCAAGAAGATTGGATCATTAAAAAAAGGAGTTTATAACTTAGCTCCTTCCTTTTTTTTCATTGAGCTTCTATTGTTTGTTGGGGTTTGTTTAGAACCAATGGTAAGTGGAAAGGCGGTTAGATGATACTTCATCAGATGATTGTACAAAGAGGGCGGTAGGTTATAGAAAAGAAAGAATGGAAAAGAATGATAAATAAATAAAGGAATTATTGATTGTATCGGGAATCAAATTTTGAGTTCAGTATGGATAAAAGATCGTCCTATGTTATACTATTCAATTCTTGACGATGAATCGATTTGATAGCTCCGATATTGTTATTCATGATATTGATCCGATTCGATATCATCGAGATGTAATGCATCCCATTGAATTTACAGGCGAAAGATTTATTATCTCTATGGGATTAACTCCCGAGTTATTGCGAATTAAAGAAAAATTAAACAATGAGATTATGGAAGTAAATATTCTCGCATTTATTGCTACTGCACTGTTTATTCTAGTTCCTACTGCTTTTTTACTTATAATATACGTAAAAACAGTCAGCCAAGGTGATTAATTTGAATTAAACTTGATTTTTTATTTCTTATCAATAATTGCAGAGAAGAAAAGGATAAAAATTAGAAAAGGATAAAAATTTCGCGTCTTAAATGAAATGGGCAGACTAGAATCAGTCGTATTCTATGAGATACGATAGTATGGTAGAAAGATTCAGATATTTCTTTCTACCATACTATCTAGTATTGTTATTGTAGTGTATAAAGTTGTATTGTAATGCGGGTTAATTTAATATAGATTAATATAGATCAATCTACAATAGTATCATAGATCAATCTACAATAGTATCATCATATTCCTTTTCTATATATAGAAATCGATTTAATTACGTATATATAAATCGATTTAATTACGTATATATAATTAATTACGTATATATAATATATATAGTGATAATGTATATTATATAGTATCCCAATTCTATTTCTTTACTTTATCTATTTGTATTTAATTTGTGTTGATTTCAATTAAATTAATTTGAAATAATCGAAAGCGACTTTTACGATTCGAATTCCTAGATTTCTGATTATTTTCAATATGAATCCCGATCGAAAGAATCAATGACTTCTTCGGATTTCGAAAAGGATTAGTAAAACCCGTCGACTTTTAACGTTTGAACCATGATATGAAATGGGTTCAATAAAACAAGCAAAACATAAATAAAATTTCTAAAATAGTAAAACTAAAACAAGCGGCGCAATATGTGACTCGCCCAAGACAATATTTTAGGATGTGCAGTATCTCGTTGGACAACTACTATGTTGTTTCCCAATGTGTATCCACGTAATGGAATAACCGAATAGTTTTCTCTTTGATCTTTGAACAGTAAAGAGGTAAACAAAATAAAAAAAAAAGTTCCGTTCTTCCTCATGGTCCATATCTAACTTTGGTAAGAGTCAGTTCATCGAAATAGAAAATTTATGAAGAATTCAGTTGGAATAAATTTCCTACCATTTGTATTCCTTTTACTTTTTTTACTTTCAAAATACGAACACGGAAATAATTGAAATATTTCTTTGATTGAAAGAGTATTCTTCATATATATTTATTATTCATAGAATACATTACTCAACTAAAATCCAAGAGAATTTCGAAATGAAGATATTTTTCATTTCTATTTCAATTTAAAAATAAAATTTTAAATTGAAATAGTGAAATTTAAAATAAAAAAAACTTTGGCGAACGATCTATAAAAACAAGTGATACTGTTTAGTTCCTAAACTCAATTAGTAGTACTTCTAGAGTCCACTCCTTCCCCATACTACTAGTGAAAGGGAAAACGTAAAGACTACCATTAAAGCAGCCCAAGCGAGATTTACTATATCCATGTGAATTATGTCCTCTATCTCTATGAAGGAATTATTCAATTATTGTTCACTAATAAATAATAGGGGAATCACTGGCGC